GAGTTCTATTCTATTAGAATAGAAATATTTTGAATGTTTCAAATTGTTAAATGTAATTTAATATTGTTTAATGTATTTATATATATATAATATGTTATCATATGTCTTTTTTTATTCCTTACTTGACAACAGTAAGAAATTAAGTAATAAACTGAGAAAAAGAAAAAAAAAAGAATAATCAATGGAAAAAAGAAGAAATGTCCCGGCCAGTACTTAAGCAGATCAGGCCGGGAAAATAAACCTTTCATATAAAATCAAAGAACTAAGATATTCTTTCTATTGAGGAGATCCGTTTTGAGTCATTATCTATATTGAATTCCTGATCAATTGCTTTTTTCTATTTTTTTCTTATTTTTCTTAGTTTAAATTTTAATAGCTATTTAAAAAATTTCTATTATTTATTAGAATATTTTAGAATATTTCGAATTTCTATTTTAATAATATAATAAAATAATATTTTTTTTTATTAAAATAGAATAATATAATAAAATAAATAATAATAATTTGGAAAAGTTAAATAAGATTAAATAAAAAAAAAAAATCAAATGAAAAAAGAAAATAAAGAGAAGAAGGTGGATTTTTATCAATCTTTATTTCACGTGTTACATCACATAACAAATTTTCAATTTGGAATTAGGAGAGATGGCTGAGTGGACTAAAGCGGCGGATTGCTAATCCGTTGTACGAATTATTTGTACCGAGGGTTCGAATCCCTCTCTTTCCGCTTTCTCTGATCACTTGGTATTTTCGAATTCGAAAAGATTCTCATCCCTTGATTTTATCATAGTTAAATGTATGAAACAAATAAGATTATTAAGAATTAATTTCGAAAAAAGCAAAAAAAACTAGAAATTTTTTATTCCTCACGTCCAGGATTGCGTCCTGGATCATTAGATAAGAATCCAAAGATAAAAAGGGAAACAAAGAATATCACTACTGTGTAAACAAAGAGTTTGAGAGTAAGCATTACACAATCTCCAAGATCATTTTTTTTTGAAAAAGGGGAATAGATTGCCTATTTTTTACCACATATATCATTTTTTTTTTTTTGTTTTGACACCCCAAAAAATGAAAAATAAGACGAATTTATTTGTAATAAGATTTTGATTCATTCGTTACCCGAAATTTCTTGTCATATCAATAATTAGGTATTGTGGAGTACCTAATAGTCCATACTCACCGGAAGGTGAGAACGGGGAAAAGGCTGATCCAAATTCATCGCTGCGGTTATTCATTCAATATACAAGAATTTCGATTTTTGAATCGAGGGTTCGTAATGTAAGACTTATCTGATCTTATCAATTTTTAGAATTTTTTTATCGAATACATCATCAATTTAGCAGAGTATTAAAGATTTCATCGAAAACTTACAGTGGCTTGCCAAACAAAGGCTAAGAGAAAAAAGAGTACAGGTATGACAGGCATAACATCTATGATTGGATTGAAAATGGCATAAGCTTCGGGCAATTTGGCGAAGAAAAAACTACTCGAATAAAGGACAGAATTAAGACAGATACCAATTAAACTAAAGATATTAAGCATAACAAGCATTTCGTTCTTGTGGATTAGATAATTTTGAGTTATTTTTATAAGGAAAAATGAAAAAGGCAGATCAAGAAATCCTTCTTTTTCTTCGGTTCGGACTTTCCCAAATAAAAAATCCCTCCCCCCATTATCATTCTAAAATGAGAATATAAGGAATTCAACTTTCATACAATATCTTAATTGAATTCTATGTAATGATCAATGAATTTTTTTGATTCTATATCTACATGTCTTGAATCCTAGCAACAAAATATCCCATATGTTTTTGTGTATTTGGGTTGGGATTGACGAATAACCAATACCAATATTAGTGTTGATTAATTTCGAATAGAAATCAAAATGGGGCGTGGCCAAGCGGTAAGGCAGCGGGTTTTGGTCCCGTTATTCGGAGGTTCGAATCCTTCCGTCCCAGATCGTTTTTCATGAAACGAAAGATGGGATCACACTGCATTCCACATGAAACAATAATTTGTTAAAGGGAAAAATCTTTTCTTATTAATTTTCAGAATGGTTCTAAGAATCATATCTGAGAATTCGTTTGGTTTCTCACAAACGGAATCAAGTGTCAAATGTGGGTAAAATTGAATATCTTTATTTTCATTCAATTCATATGATAGAATATGGGGTTAAATTAAATAAATTTGATCCTTGCTGACCCTTATCCGGATAAATACTTATTTATCCATAGATAGAAATATTATATACCGGTTGAACCAATGACTATTCATGATTTTATATTGAATCAATTCCATACCGCTTTGAAATTTCAATTAGAGGAATGTTATGGTAAAACTTCGTTTGAAACGATGTGGTAGAAAGCAACGTGCGACTTGAAGGACATGGTTGGCTGTGGATTTTTACATCCGCCATCTTCTATAGTAATGAAGATGCTCTTGGCTCGACATAGTTTGTTCTGTTCTGCCCGGAACCTAATTTGTGTTGGGTTATAAGTAAATAGTACATGATGAAGCTCGAGAAGAAAGGATTGATTCATTTTTCAAGGGAAAGAATCTAGGGTTAGTGAAAATCAATAAGTTAGACCAACTCTGTAAGTATATCCTCACTATATATAAATTCTAAATCGAAAGGTTCAAATTCAGAACAAGTTTGAAAAGTCAAATTTTCCGAAATTGGTAAAACTATTTCGATGAAAAGTGTATCACAAGGGAATCAATCATTCGTATTCTATTTATATAGAAAGAAATAACAAAAAAAGGTATGTTGCTGCCATTTTGAAAGGAATAAGGATCCCCGAGGTAATGTCTAAACCCAATGATTTCACAAAGCAAGGATAAAGGATTCCGAAACAAGGAAACACTATTTTCAATTGTCTCAACAATTGGATCAGACTGAGGAATAAAAATGGATTCGAAATGAGACAAACAAAAGAGTTTAGAGACGGCTCAATAAATGTCTAAGGATTCTCTTGTCAGAATTACCCAACTTGAGTTATGAGTATGAATGAGATTTCTTCCTTTTTCTGTAAGGAAGAAGAAAAAAGTACTCAATTCAAATTATAGTAAAATTCATGATTTTATGGATCCACTTGCTATTATATACAGAAATTGGAATCATTTTTCTCGAGCCGTATGAGGAAAAAACCTCCTATACGTTTCTAGGGGGGGCATTGTTTATTTACATCTATCCCAATGAGCCATCTATCGAATCGTTGCAATTGATGTTCGATTCCGAAGAGAAGGAAGAGATCTTCGAAAAGTAGGTTTTTACAATCCGATAAAGAATCAAACTTATTTAAATGTTCCTGCTATTCTATATTTCCTTGAAAAAGGTGCTCAACCTACAGGAACTGTTTATGATATTTTAAAGAAGGCAGAATTCTTTAAAGAAAGAACTTTGAGTTAATTAAAGGAAAAAACAAAATTATTAAATAAATAAAATAAAGTAGGGAAGGGTAACTAGTATCTATCCTTGTGTAATTATTTCTATTTACACACCATTTTCCTTTTTCTTGCTTTATTCATATTTTGGTGGGGGAATTTAATTTAACAACAAACAAGGGGTTAAGCTTGCTTATCGTACTTTTATTGATTGAATAAACCGGGGATTTTTTATTTACCTTTTCCTTAATTTTTTCCATTCCAATTTCTTATTTATGTTGTGCCAATCCAACACAAGTCTTTATTTTATTTACTTGATTTACTTTCTCAACATTGCTTTTATATTGACAATGGTGTATCGAACAAATATAATTCGATCATAGATAAATAGGGCTGTTTATCCCCACCCCATATTGATTTTTTTGTTTCCTTCACTCAAATGATGGGTTTGCCTTGCTGCATTTACTCTCATACAGGATGTATTTTCTTAGGGAAAATCAAAAAAGAATTTGATAAAAAATGGGTGGTCTGCCATAATTTTTACATTTCGATTAGGAATATTTTTAATCCGATCTGCTAACTTTGGTATTTTGTGTTTCTAATTGATCAGAAAATCTTTCTTTTCGATGTGTTGCTAGTTCAATGTTTTGATAGGGTCGTGCAGTGCAATTCAATTGATTTTTATATTTTGATCGTATCTACATATCCTATTTATCCGGGTTGCTAACTCAACGGTAGAGTACTCGGCTTTTAAGTGCGACTATGATCTTTTACACATTTGGATGAAGCAACAAATTCGTCCAGACTATTGGTATAGTCTATAGGACCACGACTGATCCTCAAGGGTAATGAATGGAAAAAACAGCATGTCGTAATAAAATAGAAAATCTAATAAAATAATAAATTGATTTTATTAATTTATTTAATTTGAAATGAAAGTCAAAGTTAAAGTAGAACTTTGAGTTTATCCTTACCGGATCATTACAGTTCCAAAAGATTGTTTTGATTTTTGGAAGGGGACAAAAGAAATTCACATTTACAGTTGGGTCTAGTGAATAAATGGATAGAGCTCTATGGCTCCAATTCTGGTAAAATAAAAAGCAACGAGCTTATGTTCTTAATTGGAATGATTACCCGATCTAATTAGACGTTAAAAATGAATTAGTGCCTAATGCGGGAAAGAGTGGGTTCTCCTGTGAGTGAACCATTGATTTTTTCTTTTTTTTTTTCAGAATCCTAATTATTCTTTATTATGGATTGTAGACGGATGTGTAGAAGAAACAGTATATTGATAAAGAGAATTTATTCCAAAGTCAAAAGAGCGATTGGGTTGCAAAAATAAAGGATTTTTTCTCCTGTTGTAATTATAACGAACATAAACCAATTGGATAGAAAAGGAAGGTAAAAAGATCTGTTGATTGGACTCCCTCTTTCTTTTCCGGGGTATATATTTTTTTCTTACTATACTATATACATAATACAATACATAATACCCTGTTCTGACCATATTGCACTATGTATATATCATTTGATAAACCAAGAAAAACCTCCTGCCTCTGGCTCAAGTAGAAATGTAAATGGAAGAATTACAAGGATATTTAGAAAAAGATAGATCTC